GTTATCGTAGCTTAAAAATAAAGCATAACATTGAAGCTGTTAAGATGGGCTCGGGTAGAGCCTCGAAAACACAAAGGCTTGGTCCTGACTTTCCTATCAACTTTAACCAAATTTACACATGCAAGTATCCGCACCCCCGTGAGAATGCCCTGACAGTCCCCTGCTTGGGAACAAGGAGCCGGTATCAGGCACATACTTCTATAGCCCACAACACCTTGCTTAGCCACACCCTCAAGGGAATCCAGCAGTGATAGACATTAAGCCAATAAGTGAAAACTTGACTTAGTTATGGTTAAGAGGGCCGGTAAAACTCGTGCCAGCTACCGCGGTTATACGAGAGGCTCAAGTTGACAGGCTCCGGCGTAAAGCGTGGTTAAGGAAAAACAAACACTAAAGCCGAACGCTTACTAGGCTGTTATACGCTTCCGAAAGTAAGAAGCACAATTACGAAAGTGGCTTTACTCTACCTGATCCCACGAAAGCCAAGGTACAAACTGGGATTAGATACCCCATTATGCTTTGCCCTAAACATTGATAGTCTTTTACAACCACTATCCGCCTGGGAACTACGAGCAATAGCTTAAAACCCAAAGGACTTGGCGGTGCTTTAGACCCACCTAGAGGAGCCTGTCCTATAACCGATAACCCCCGTTAAACCTCACCTTTCCTTGTTCTTCCCGCCTATATACCGCCGTCGCCAGCTTACCCTATGAAGGCCCCTTAGTAAGCACAATTGGCATAGCCCAAAACGTCAGGTCGAGGTGTAGCGTATGGAAAGGGAAGAGATGGGCTACATTCCCTATTACAGCGAATTACGGATAATCTCACTGAAACGTGAATCTTGAAGGAGGATTTAGCAGTAAGCAGAAAGTAGAGTGTTCTGCTGAAACCGGCCCTGAAGCGCGCACACACCGCCCGTCACTCTCCCCGAGCATATTTTTTTCAACTTAACTCAAAACCTTCCAGAAGCGAAGGGGAGGCAAGTCGTAACATGGTAAGTGTACCGGAAGGTGCACTTGGCAAAACCCAAAGCATAGTTTAAAGTAGAACACCCCCCTTACGCGGGGGCAGCACTCGTTCAATTCGAGTTGCCTTGATACTGACCCGCTAGCCCAACCTAAGCCAAAAACAACAAGACACAATAACTAAACCCAAAGACATTAATACTCTTCATAACCAAACCATTTTTCCCCCTTAGTATGGGCGACAGAAAAGGAACACGGAGCTATAGAGAAAGTACCGCAAGGGAACGCTGAAAAACTAAATGAAAAAAACAAGTGAAGCCCAAAAAAGCAGAGATTACAACTCGTACCTTTTGCATCATGATTTAGCCAGTGCAACCCAAGCAAAGAGCACTTTAGTTTGTTAACCCGAAACTTAGTGAGCTACTCCAAGGCAACCTGATCAATAGGGCCAACCCGTCTCTGTGGCAAAAGAGTGGGAAGACCTTCGAGTAGAGGTGATAAACCTACCGAACTTAGTGATAGCTGGTTGCCCGGAAAATGGATAGGAGTTCAGCCTCCCGGCTTCTTCCTTCTCAAACCCCCTCTGTTACCCACAGATAAACACAAGAAACCGCGAGAGTTAGTCTAAGGGGGTACAGCCCCTTAGAAACAAGATACAACTTTTTTAGGAGGATAAAGATCATATTTAACTAAGGCAATACATTAAGGTGGGCCTAAAAGCAGCCATCCTATCGAAAAGCGTTAAAGCTCAAACACACAAACCCAAAAGCCTCAAGTTTCGACTATTAATTCTTACTCCCCTTGTCCTACCGGGCCATCCCATGCAAACATGGGAGTGATCCTGCTAAAATCAGTATATAAGAGAGCCTAACGGCTCTCTCCCTGCACACGTGTAAATCGGAAGCGGACAACCCACCGAACCTTAACGGACCCAAAAATAGAGGGAACTGCGCCACAAATAAAACAACCAGAAAACCGCCCAAACAAATAACCGTTACCCCCACACAGGCGTGCTCTAAGGGAAAGACTAAAAGAAAGAGAAGGAACTCGGCAAACACACTCAGCCTCGCCTGTTTACCAAAAACATCGCCTCTTGCTAAACCGAAAGTATAAGAGGTCCCGCCTGCCCTGTGACTATATGTTTAACGGCCGCGGTATTTTGACCGTGCGAAGGTAGCGCAATCACTTGTCTTTTAAATGGGGACCTGTATGAATGGCATAACGAGGGCTTGACTGTCTCCTCTTTCAAGTCAATGAAATTGATCTCCCCGTGCAGAAGCGAGGATAAACACATAAGACGAGAAGACCCTATGAAGCTTTAGACACTAAAGCAGATCACCATTAAAATCCTTCAACAAAAGGAAACATAAACCACCGAACCCTGCCCTAATGTCTTAGGTTGGGGCGACCGCGGAGAAATAAAAACCCTCCACAAGGACCGAATGTACTACATTCACAACCAAGGGCAACAGCTCTAAGTAACAGAACTTCTGACCAATATAGATCCGGCAATGCCGATTAATGAACCAAGTTACTCTAGGGATAACAGCGCAATCTCCTCTTAGAGTCCATATCGACGAGGAGGTTTACGACCTCGATGTTGGATCAGGGCATCCTAATGGTGCAGCCGCTATTAAGGGTTCGTTTGTTCAACGATTAAAGCCCTACGTGATCTGAGTTCAGACCGGAGTAATCCAGGTCGGTTTCTATCTATGATACAATCTTTTCCAGTACGAAAGGACCGAAAAGAGGGGGCCCATGTTCAAGACATGCCTCCCCCCCCACCTAATGAAAGCAACTTAATCAGACAAAGGGGCACCACCCCTCTGTCTGAGAAAACGACATGTTGGAGTGGCAGAGCCCGGTTACACTGCAAAAGGCCTAAGCCCTTTGTACAGAGGTTCAAATCCTCTCTTCAATTATGATCTCAACACTTTTTACCCATGTTATCAACCCACTAGCCTACATCGTCCCCGTACTTCTAGCCGTTGCTTTCCTCACGCTGGTTGAACGAAAAGTTCTGGGGTACATACAATTCCGAAAGGGCCCTAATATCGTTGGGCCTTATGGCCTCCTTCAACCAATCGCCGACGGGGTAAAATTATTCACCAAAGAACCCATTCGTCCATCAACTGCCTCCCCAATCCTCTTTCTCCTCGCTCCAATACTAGCCCTTACTCTTGCCCTCACCCTATGAGCCCCCCTCCCCATACCCTACCCCATCCTCGATCTAAACCTAGGCATTCTTTTTATCCTGGCACTCTCTAGCCTGGCAGTGTATTCCATCCTAGGCTCAGGATGAGCATCAAATTCAAAATATGCCCTCATTGGGGCCCTCCGGGCCGTAGCACAAACCATCTCCTATGAAGTTAGCCTAGGGCTAATCCTCTTAAACGCAATCATTTTTACGGGGGGCTTCACCCTACAAACCTTTAACACAGCCCAAGAAACCGTCTGACTCCTTCTACCGACCTGACCCTTAGCCGCAATATGATACATCTCCACCCTAGCAGAAACCAACCGAGCACCTTTTGATCTAACCGAAGGTGAATCAGAGCTAGTCTCGGGCTTTAACGTAGAATACGCAGGGGGCCCCTTTGCCTTATTTTTCCTAGCAGAATACGCCAACATCCTCCTCATAAATACCCTATCCGCCATTCTTTTCCTAGGGGCCTCCCACACCCCCACCATTCCAGAACTAACAGCTGTTAATCTGATAACTAAAGCAGCACTTCTTTCCCTGCTGTTCCTATGAGTCCGAGCTTCCTACCCGCGATTCCGATATGACCAACTAATACACCTAATCTGAAAAAACTTTCTTCCACTTACATTAGCCCTGGTTATTTGACACCTTGCACTCCCCATTGCATTCGCCGGACTTCCACCACAAATATAAACCAGGAACTGTGCCTGAAGTAAAGGGCTACTTTGATAGAGTGAATCATGAGGGTTAAAGCCCCTCCAGCTCCTTAGAAAGAAGGGACTCGAACCCTATCTGAAGAGATCAAAACTCTTGGTGCTTCCATTACACCACTTCCTAAGTAAGATCAGCTAATCAAGCTCTTGGGCCCATACCCCAAATATGTAGGTTAAAACCCTACTTTTACTAATGAACCCATATATTTTAGCCACCTTATTATTTGGCCTCGGATTAGGAACCACAATCACATTCGCGAGCTCCCACTGACTGCTTGCCTGAATAGGTTTAGAAATAAACACCCTAGCCATTCTCCCACTTATAGCCCAACAACACCACCCCCGAGCAGTTGAAGCCACCACAAAATATTTCCTCACTCAAGCAACCGGGGCAGCCACCCTCCTATTCGCCAGTACCTCTAACGCATGACTAACAGGCCAATGGGATATCCTACAGATATCGCATCCCCTCGCAACCACTATAGTCATTCTTGCCCTCGCCCTAAAAATTGGTTTAGCCCCCTTACACACGTGGCTACCTGAAGTGCTCCAAGGACTGGATCTAACCACAGGACTTATCCTATCAACCTGACAAAAACTAGCCCCCTTCGCCCTACTCCTTCAAATTCAACCCGCCGACCCCTCAATCCTAATCATATTAGGAATTACCTCAACACTTGTTGGAGGCTGAGGAGGGCTTAACCAAACACAGCTCCGAAAGATCCTGGCATACTCCTCCACAGCCCACCTGGGCTGAATGGTCCTGATCCTTCAATTTTCCCCCCCTCTCACACTCCTAGCCCTACTTACATATCTGATCATAACTTCCTCAACATTCTTCGTATTTAAACTAAACAAATCAACGAGCATTAATATGCTCGCCATCTCTTGAGCAAAAACCCCCGCACTTACAACTCTCACCCCCCTTATTTTACTGTCACTAGGAGGCCTCCCTCCACTAACAGGTTTTATACCAAAATGACTCATCCTTCAGGAGCTGACCAAACAAGACCTCGCACCCATCGCCACACTAGCCGCATTAACTGCCCTACTCAGCCTTTACTTTTACCTACGACTGACATACGCTATAACACTTACTATATCCCCCAACAACGTGACAGGCATTACTCCCTGACGCCTCTACTCCTCACAGCTTACACTCCCCCTCACTATTTTAACCATGGCAACAATCTCCTTACTACCACTTACCCCTGCCATACTCACACTTCTAGCCCTATAAGGGGCTTAGGATAGCATAAGACCGAGAGCCTTCAAAGCCCTAAGCGGGAGTGGAAGTCTCCCAGCCCCTGATAAGACTTGCGGGACACTAACCCACATCTTCTGCATGCAAAACAGGCACTTTAATTAAGCTAAAGCCTTCTAGACGGGCAGGCTTCGATCCTGCAAACTCTTAGTTAACAGCTAAGCGCTCAAACCAGCGAGCATCCATCTAAATTCCCCCGCCTTAATCAAACAATCAAAAGGCGGGGGAAAGCCCCGGCAAAGGGCTAGTCTGCTTCTTTAGATTTGCAATCTAACATGTAAGTACACCTCAGGGCTTGGTAAGAAGAGGGATCAAACCTCTGTCTATGGGACTACAATCCACCGCTTAAACATTCAGCCATCCTACCTGTGGCCATCACACGTTGATTTTTCTCGACCAATCACAAAGACATTGGCACCCTCTATCTTGTATTCGGTGCCTGAGCCGGTATAGTAGGTACAGCCCTTAGCTTACTAATTCGAGCCGAACTAAGCCAGCCGGGCGCCCTACTAGGCGACGACCAGATCTATAATGTAATTGTTACAGCGCATGCTTTCGTAATAATTTTCTTTATAGTAATACCAATTATGATTGGTGGCTTTGGAAACTGACTCATCCCACTAATAATTGGTGCCCCCGATATGGCATTCCCTCGTATAAACAACATGAGCTTCTGGCTCCTCCCTCCGTCCTTCCTACTCCTCCTTGCCTCTTCTGGGGTGGAAGCCGGGGCCGGTACTGGCTGAACAGTTTACCCGCCCCTAGCGGGGAATCTGGCCCACGCAGGTGCATCCGTGGACCTTACTATTTTCTCCCTGCACTTAGCAGGTGTTTCATCAATTCTAGGGGCAATTAATTTTATTACGACCATTGTTAACATAAAACCCCCAGCCATCTCTCAATACCAGACACCTTTATTTGTATGAGCCGTATTAATTACAGCAGTACTTCTTCTTCTTTCTCTCCCCGTTCTTGCTGCCGGTATTACAATGCTATTAACCGATCGCAATCTTAATACCACTTTCTTTGACCCAGCTGGAGGGGGAGACCCTATTCTTTACCAACACCTGTTCTGATTCTTCGGCCACCCAGAGGTTTATATTCTTATTCTCCCCGGCTTCGGAATGATTTCCCATATCGTTGCGTACTACTCTGGGAAAAAAGAACCTTTTGGTTATATAGGGATAGTATGGGCTATAATGGCTATTGGACTTCTAGGCTTTATTGTATGAGCACACCATATGTTTACAGTTGGAATAGACGTGGACACACGAGCCTACTTTACATCAGCCACCATAATTATTGCAATCCCTACCGGGGTAAAAGTCTTTAGCTGATTAGCCACCCTTCACGGAGGATCCATTCAATGAGAAACCCCCCTTTTATGGGCACTTGGGTTTATCTTCCTCTTTACAGTAGGGGGGTTAACAGGGATTGTTCTAGCCAACTCCTCCCTAGATATTGTCTTACACGACACATACTATGTAGTTGCCCACTTCCATTACGTACTATCAATGGGCGCTGTGTTTGCTATCGTAGCTGCTTTTGTACACTGATTCCCCCTATTTACAGGTTACACCCTGCACAGTACTTGAACAAAAATTCACTTTGGTATTATGTTTGTAGGAGTAAACCTTACCTTCTTCCCTCAACATTTTCTAGGGCTGGCCGGAATGCCTCGCCGATATTCAGATTACCCGGATGCTTACACCCTATGAAACACCGTCTCTTCTATTGGCTCTTTAATCTCACTTATTGCAGTAATCCTATTCCTCTTTATTATCTGGGAAGCATTTGCCGCTAAACGTGAAGTCCTAGCAGTGGGACTAACTACAACTAATGTAGAATGACTACATGGCTGCCCCCCTCCATACCACACATTCGAGGAACCCGCATTTGTCCAAATTCGATTAAACTAAACGAGAAAGGGAGGAATTGAACCCCCGTATGATGGTTTCAAGCCAACCACATAACCGTTCTGTCACTTTCTTTATAAGACACTAGTAAAGCCGAATATTACACTGCCTTGTCAAGGCATAGTCGTGGGTTTAACTCCCGCGTGTTTTAAACTATTAATGGCACATCCCACACAACTAGGTTTACAAGACGCAGCTTCGCCAGTAATAGAAGAGCTCCTACACTTCCACGACCATGCTTTGATAATTGTTTTCCTTATCAGTACACTAGTTCTTTATATTATTGTGGCCATGGTTTCCACTGACTTAACCAATAAATACATTTTAGACTCACAAGAAATTGAAATTATTTGAACAATTCTCCCTGCAGTCATCCTTATTTTAATTGCACTGCCCTCTCTCCGCATCCTTTACCTAATAGATGAAATTAATGACCCCCACATCACAATCAAAGCTATGGGCCACCAATGATACTGAAGCTATGAATATACCGACTACGAAGACCTTGGATTTGACTCATACATGGTCCCCACACAAGATTTAACCCCCGGCCAATTCCGCCTATTAGAAGCTGATCACCGAATGGTTGTCCCAGTGGACTCCCCCGTCCGAGTACTAGTTTCTGCCGAAGATGTCCTGCACTCATGAGCAGTACCGGCCCTTGGCGTTAAAATAGATGCCGTCCCAGGTCGACTTAATCAAACAGCCTTTGTTACATCCCGACCAGGGGTATTTTACGGCCAGTGCTCAGAAATCTGTGGTGCAAACCATAGCTTCATACCTATCGTAGTTGAAGTTGTTCCTCTCGAACACTTTGAAAACTGATCATCATTAATACTTCAAGACGCCTCGCTAAGAAGCTAAACAAGGAATAGCACTAGCCTTTTAAGCTAGGGACTGGTGGCTACCGCCCACCCTCAGCGACATGCCCCAACTCCTCCCACTACCCTGATTCGGTACACTACTCTTTGCCTGACTAGTGTTCTTATTCTTCTTTCCAAAAAAAGTAATAGCCCACACCTTTCCACACGAACCCGCATCTCTTAAGCCCCAAAAGCTAGAGAAAACCTCCTGAAACTGACCCTGAGTGTAAGTTTTTTTGACCAATTTATAAGCACAACGTACTTAGGAATCCCCTTAATCGCACTGGCGCTCACATTTCCTTCCATTTTATACCCCACACCCACAACCCGATGGTTAAATAACCGACTTTTAACACTACAAAGTGCATTTATTAACCGTTTCACCCACCAACTCCTCCTACCCCTAAATATAGGAGGCCATAAATGAGCCACTATGTTAGCATCCCTGATGCTCTTCCTAATCTCACTAAACATGCTTGGGCTCCTACCTTACACTTTTACCCCTACTGCCCAACTGTCTCTTAACCTGGGCTTCGCTGTCCCCCTCTGACTGGCAACTGTTATTATTGGAATACGAAACCAGCCAAATCACGCCCTAGGACATCTTCTACCAGAAGGAACTCCTAGCCTTTTAATCCCAATACTAATCATTATCGAAACAATTAGCCTGTTTATTCGACCCCTAGCCCTGGGCGTACGACTGACCGCCAACCTAACAGCCGGCCACTTACTCATTCAATTAATTTCAACAGCTGCGTTTGTGCTTTTACCCCTAATGCCAACTGTGGCCATCCTTACAGCAACTGTGTTAGTCCTTTTAACACTACTAGAAGTTGCCGTCGCAATAATTCAGGCTTATGTATTCGTATTACTCTTAACACTGTACCTACAAGAAAACATCTAAATGGCACATCAAGCACACGCATACCACATAGTTGACCCAAGCCCCTGGCCCCTAACAGGCGCAATTGCTGCCCTACTGATAACCTCAGGCCTTGCAATTTGATTCCACTTCCACTCTACTACACTTATTGTCCTTGGCACAGTCCTACTCTTACTAACAATATATCAATGATGACGAGATATTGTCCGAGAAGGCACATTTCAGGGTCACCATACACCCCCTGTACAAAAAGGCCTTCGATATGGGATGATCCTCTTCATTACATCAGAAGTCTTCTTCTTCCTAGGGTTTTTTTGAGCCTTCTACCACTCAAGCCTAGCCCCCACCCCTGAACTAGGAGGCTGCTGACCCCCTGCAGGCATTACCACCCTAGACCCCTTTGAAGTCCCCCTACTCAACACAGCTGTCCTACTCGCATCCGGAGTCACAGTAACCTGAGCCCACCATAGCATTATAGAACGAGAACGAAAACAAACTATTCAATCACTTACCCTAACAATCCTACTAGGCTTCTACTTTACATTCTTACAAGGCCTGGAGTACTACGAGGCCCCCTTTACAATCGCAGATGGGGTTTATGGTTCAACCTTCTTCGTAGCCACAGGCTTCCATGGCTTACACGTCATTATTGGCTCCACTTTCCTAGCCGTATGCTTACTACGACAAATCCAATACCACTTTACATCTGAGCACCACTTCGGATTCGAGGCAGCCGCTTGATACTGACACTTCGTAGACGTTGTCTGACTTTTCTTATATATCTCTATTTATTGATGAGGTTCATAATCTTTCTAGTATTAAAATTAGTATAAGTGACTTCCAATCGCCCGGTCTTGGTTAAAATCCAAGGAAAGATAATGAATTTAGTTTCAACTGTTATCATCATTGCTCTCACCCTGTCAGTCGCACTAGCTATTTTATCCTTCTGGCTTCCCTCAATAAACCCAGACCATGAAAAGCTATCCCCTTACGAATGCGGTTTTGACCCCCTAGGAACAGCCCGACTTCCATTCTCCCTCCGATTCTTCCTCATCGCCATCTTATTCCTCCTGTTTGACCTAGAAATTGCACTCCTCCTACCCCTCCCCTGAGGGGACCAACTGACATCCCCCACACTCACATTTCTATGGGCCTCTATCGTCTTAACTCTCCTTACCTTAGGCCTTATTTATGAATGACTACAAGGAGGCCTAGACTGGGCTGAATAGGTGATTAGTCTAAAAAAAACATTTGATTTCGGCTCAAACACTTATGGTTAAAGTCCATAATCGCCTAATGACCCCTGTACACTTTGCCTTCTCAACCGCCTTCATCCTGGGCCTAACAGGCCTAGCTTTCCACCGAACCCACCTTCTTTCCGCCCTCCTATGCTTAGAAGGAATAATGCTCTCTCTGTTCGTTGCCCTCTCCCTCTGAACCATTCAACTAAACTCCACAAGCCTATGCGCAGCCCCTATACTATTACTAGCTTTTTCGGCCTGTGAAGCAAGTGCAGGCCTTGCTCTATTAGTAGCGACAGCCCGCACCCATGGAACCGACCATCTCAAAAGCCTCAACCTCTTACAATGCTAAAAATTCTTATCCCAACCCTAATGCTCGTTCCAACAGCCTGACTAGCCCAGACCAAATGGCTCTGACCCACAACCCTTGCCCACAGCATACTGATTGCGTTCTTCAGTCTCTCATGACTTAAAAATGCAATAGAAACAGGCTGATCCACTCTCAACCCTTTTATAGCTACAGACCCCCTATCTACCCCCTTACTAGTTCTTACATGTTGACTCCTCCCCCTAATGATTCTAGCAAGCCAAAACCACCTGGCAACAGAACCAATCAACCGCCAACGTATGTATATTACATTATTAACATCTCTACAAATCTTCCTTATTATGGCCTTCAGTGCAACCGAAGTAATTATGTTTTATATCATGTTTGAAGCAACCCTTATTCCCACCCTAATCCTTATTACTCGATGGGGTAATCAAGCAGAACGCCTTAACGCAGGCATTTACTTCCTATTTTATACCCTGGTAGGCTCTCTTCCCCTACTCGTTGCCCTTTTACTTCTACAAAATTACACTGGATCACTCTCCCTTCTTACCCTACCATTCTCACACCCCCTCCACTTAACTTCCACCGCCGACAAACTCTGATGAGCAAGCTGCCTACTAGCTTTCCTTGTTAAAATACCACTTTACGGTGTACACCTTTGACTCCCAAAAGCACACGTTGAAGCCCCCGTCGCAGGTTCCATGGTACTTGCCGCAGTCCTATTAAAACTAGGAGGCTACGGAATAATACGAATAATTGTTTTACTAGACCCCCTGACTAAAGAACTAAGCTACCCCTTTATTATCTTCGCATTATGGGGGGTGGTCATAACAGGCTCGATCTGCCTTCGCCAAACCGACCTTAAGTCTCTAATTGCTTATTCCTCAGTAAGCCACATAGGGCTGGTAGTAGGGGGGATCCTAATCCAAACCCCCTGAGGGTTTACAGGAGCCCTAATCCTCATAATTGCCCACGGATTAACATCCTCCGCCTTATTCTGCCTAGCCAACACAAACTATGAACGCACACATAGCCGAACCATGCTCCTAGCACGCGGCCTACAAATTATTTTACCCTTAATAACTGCTTGATGATTCATTGCTAGTCTCGCCAACCTTGCACTCCCCCCACTGCCTAATCTAATGGGAGAATTAATAATTATTACCTCTTTATTTAACTGATCCTGATGAACACTTGTACTAACAGGGGGAGGCACTCTTATCACTGCAAGCTACTCCCTGTATATATTCCTAATAACCCAACGAGGACCACTTCCTTCACATATTATTGACCTTGACCCCTCCCACTCGCGCGAGCACCTCTTAATATCCCTTCACCTCCTACCCCTTTTCCTCCTCGTTCTTAAACCCGAATTAATCTGAGGCTGAACTGGCTGTAGACATAGTTTAACGAAAACATTAGATTGTGATTCTAAAAAAAGGGGTTAAAACCCCCTTGTCCACCGAGGAAGGTTCGCTTAACAGATGAATCCTGCTAAACTTCATCACCTCGGTTGAACTCCGGGGCTCTCCCCGAAATACTGCTCCTAAAGGATAATAGTTCATCCGTTGGTCTTAGGAACCAAAAACTCTTGGTGCAACTCCAAGTAGTAGCTATGCACACCCCTTCCATTATTATAACCTCAAGCCTAGTTATTATTTTTTCCCTGCTATTCTTTCCCATCCTGACAACTCTAAACCCCCTCCCTCAAAAAGAAGACTGAGCCGTCACACACGTAAAAATAGCAGTTAAACTAGCTTTTTTCGTCAGCCTCCTCCCCCTCTTCTCGTTCTTCACTGAAGGAACAGAAACTATCACCACCTCTTGAAATTGGATAAATACATCAACTTTCGATGTTAACATTAGTCTAAAATTTGACCACTACTCCATCATTTTCACCCCTATTGCCCTTTACGTCACATGATCAATCCTTGAATTTGCATCCTGATACATACACTCCGACCCCAACATTAACCGGTTTTTTAAGTACCTTCTAATCTTCTTAATCGCAATAATTATTCTAGTTACAGCAAATAACCTCTTCCAACTCTTCATTGGATGAGAAGGAGTCGGAATTATATCATTTCTCCTCATCGGATGATGACACGGCCGAGCAGACGCAAACACCGCAGCCCTACAGGCAGTAATTTACAACCGAGTGGGGGACATTGGCCTAATCTTTTCAATGGCATGAATGGTCTCTCACCTTAACTCCTGAGAACTACAACAGATTTTTGTAATCGCTAAAGACTTTGACCTCACCTGGCCACTCCTCGGCCTTATCGTAGCCGCTACAGGTAAATCTGCCCAATTTGGCCTACACCCTTGACTCCCCTCTGCCATAGAAGGCCCTACCCCAGTATCTGCCCTACTACACTCCAGCACTATAGTCGTTGCGGGCATTTTCCTTTTAGTACGAATAAGCCCTCTCTTAGAAAACAACCAAACCGCCCTCACCACCTGTCTCTGCCTCGGCTCCCTAACCACGCTATTCACAGCCACCTGTGCCCTAACCCAAAACGATATCAAAAAAATTGTCGCATTTTCCACATCCAGCCAATTAGGCCTAATAATAGTAACAATTGGGCTAAACCACCCCCAACTAGCATTCCTTCACATCTGTACCCACGCCTTTTTTAAAGCAATACTTTTTTTATGCTCTGGCTCCATTATTCACAGCCTTAACGATGAACAAGACATCCGAAAAATAGGCGGCATACACCGCCTCGCCCCCTTTACCTCTACCTGCCTTACCATCGGGAGCCTAGCCCTCACCGGCACCCCTTTCCTAGCAGGTTTCTTCTCTAAAGATGCCATCATTGAAGCCCTTAACACCTCATACCTAAACGCCTGGGCCCTTACCTTGACTCTCCTAGCCACCTCCTTCACAGCTATTTATAGCTTACGGGTAATTTACTTCGTCTCAATAGGACACCCCCGCTTCAACGCACTCTCCCCCATCAATGAAAACAACCCCGCAGTTCTCAACCCTATTAAACGACTAGCTTGAGGAAGCATCATCGCTGGCCTCCTACTCACTTCCAACCTCCTCCCACTAAAAACACCAGTTATATCGATACCCCCCATACTAAAACTGGCTGCCTTAATTGTTACCATCTTAGGACTAATTATTGCCTTAGACCTCGCATCCCTAACAAGTAAACAATTCAAAACCACCCCCTATCTTCCCACCTACCGCTTCTCCTGCCTACTGGGCTTTTTCCCTATGGTTATACACCGATTCCCCCCTGCGATAGGCATATCACTAGGTCAATCCATCGCCAGCCAAATAGTTGACCAAACCTGATTAGAAGAAACAGGCCCCAAAGCCACAACTAAACTTAACACCCCCCTCGCCACCTCAACCAGCAATGCCCAACGAGGCCTTGTAAAAACCTACCTTATTCTATTCGTCATCACCCTGGCATTTACTACCCTTATTTTTTTTACTTAAACAGCCCGAAGAGTGCCTCGACTTAATCCCCGGGTTAATTCTAACACCACAAATAAAGTTAAAAGAAGAACCCCCGCACCAACAACTAATATTCATCCCCCCTCTGAGTATATTATTGCCACTCCCCCACTATCAGCACGAAAAACATAAAAAGGTCCTCACTCATCGCCTGATCCAGAAAAGGCATCAGCCCAGTTAGATCAAAATTTACTCGAAATTCATACCACAGCAGCTGCGTAGCAACTCATGTAAGATACAACAGTTGGGTTCAACCAAGACTCAGGATAGGGCTCTGCAGCTAAAGCTGCAGAATACGCAAACACAACTAATATCCCCCCTAAATAAATTAAAAAAAGAACTAAAGCCAAGAAAGGGCTTCCATACTCTACAAGAACCCCGCATCCTACCCCAGCTACCACAACTAACCCTAAAGCACCAAAAAAAGGAGAAGGGTTAGAAGCAACCGCAATCGCTCCTACGATTCAACAAATTAAAAAACAAACAAGAATGAAGCACATAATTTCTGCCAGGAATTTAACCAGGACTAATGGCTTGAAAAACCACCGTTGTTATTCAACTACAAAAACCCTGCCAATGGCCAGCCTCCGTAAAACACACCCTCTTCTAAAAATCGCAAACGACGCACTAGTAGACCTTCCGGCCCCCTCTAACATCTCAGTCTGATGGAATTTTGGCTCACTTCTAGGACTCTGTCTTATTTCTCAGATTCTCACAGGTCTATTCCTAGCTATACACTATACATCTGATATTGCTACAGCCTTCTCATCAGTCGCCCACATTTGTCGGGATGTAAACTATGGTTGACTTATCCGCAACATACACGCTAATGGCGCCTCTTTCTTCTTCATTTGCATCTATGCCCACATTGGACGAGGCCTTTACTACGGCTCCTACCTTTATAAAGAGACCTGAAACATCGGAGTTATTCTTCTACTCCTAGTAATAATAACTGCCTTTGTAGGCTATGTCCTCCCCTGAGGACAAATATCTTTCTGAGGAGCCACCGTTATTACCAACCTCTTATCTGCCGTTCCATATGTCGGAAACAACTTAGTCCAATGAATTTGAGGGGGCTTCTCCGTTGATAACGCCACTCTCACCCGTTTCTTCGCATTCCACTTTTTATTCCCCTTTGTAATTGCAGCCGCCACAGTCCTCCACCTTCTTTTCCTCCACGAAACAGGCTCAAACAACCCCCTTGGACTGAACTCCGACGCAGACAAAATCTCCTTCCACCCATACTTCTCATACAAAGACTTGCTAGGATTTGCAGCTCTACTCATCGCACTCACATCCCTAGCCCTATTCACACCAAATCTCCTAGGAGACCCAGACAACTTCACACCAGCCAACCCCTTAGTTACACCCCCTCACATTAAGCCCGAATGATACTTCCTATTTGCATATGCCATTCTCCGATCAATCCCGAACAAACTAGGTGGGGTCCTAGCCCTACTAGCTTCAATCCTAGTCCTTATGCTAATCCCAATTCTACACACCTCCAAACAACGAGCTTTAACCTTCCGCCCTATTACCCAATTCCTATTCTGAACCCTGATTGCCGACGTAGTTGTTCTCACCTGAATCGGGGGCATGCCCGTAGAACACCCTTTCGTCATTATTGGCCAAATTGCATCTGTCCTCTATTTCTCGCTCTTCCTATTCCTGATACCAGCAGCAGGTTGAACAGAAAACAAAGTCCTCAAATGATGCTGTACTAGTAGTTCAGAGCTTAGAACGCCGGTCTTGTAAGCCGGATGCCGGAGGTTAAAATCCTCCCTAATACTCAAAGAGAGGAGATTCTAACTCCCACCCCTAACTCCCAAAGCTAGGATTCTAAACTAAACTACCCTTTGAAAACTCAAATGCTTAAAGTGTATTTTAACATATTATATTAATACATATTAAAGCACACTATGCTTTAGTACATTATATGTTTAATAACCTAATATAGTACTATACCATTACTGTTTAGTGACATTTTATATTTATGTTTGACGGACAGTCAATGGAGTAGCAACTGGATAGTTATTTCATGTAGACGTTTGTTTAAAGAATCTAATGATTGACGAACAATAATTTAATAATAACCAAAAGATATTTTATGTAAATCTGATAATGACATTATGATTGAACAAAGCCACATGATGAGAGCCCAGCAACAGAATGGTATCCTAATGTACATTGTTATTGAAGGTGAGGGACAAAAATTGTGGGGGTCTCACTTAGTGAACTATTCCTGGCATTTGGTTCCTACTTCAGGTCCATAAGCCTCCACTTCCCCATACATTCCATTAACAATTGCATAAGTTAATGGTGTTAAACATTTAATTCGTTACTCAACAAGCCGAGCGTTTATTCCAGGGGGTAGGGGTTTACCTTTTTTATTTTTCCTTTCAATAGACATTTCACAGTGTAAGAAATCTGAAATACAAAGGTTGTACTTACCTCCTTGCTCCTAAATATAGTAAAAGTGAATGTTGCAAAACAATCCTTTTATTGTTTTCATAACTGATTTCAAGGGCATACACGAACTATCCTACTACGACACCCCTCCCACCAAAAAGATCTTGTTCGTAAAACCCCCCCCCCCCCCCCAACTCCTAAGGTCACTAATACTCCTGAAAACCCCCCGGAAACAGGACAACCTCGGACAAAATTTTCTAGCCTAAAACATGCTCATTTATATTATTATAATATTTTAATT